AAAGTTCTACTGATCTAGAAAGTTCTACTGATCTGGATGTAACTCAAAAATACAAGCATTTGTGGGTTCAATGCGAAAATTGTTATGGATTAAATTATAAGAAATTTTTTAAATCAAAAATGAATCTTTGTGAACAATGTGGATATCATTTGAAAATGAGTAGTTCAGATAGAATCGAACTTTCGATCGATCCGGGTACTTGGGAGCCTATGGATGAAGACATGGTCTCTCTGGATCCCATTGAATTTCATTCGGAGGAGGAGCCTTATAAAAATCGGATCGACTCTTATCAAAGAAAGACAGGATTAACCGAGGCTGTTCAAACAGGCATAGGGCAACTAGACGGTATTAACGTAGCAATTGCGGTTATGGATTTTCAGTTTATGGGGGGTAGTATGGGATCCGTAGTTGGGGAGAAAATTACCCGCTTGATTGAATACGCTACTAAAGAATTTCTACCTCTTATTATAGTGTGTGCTTCTGGAGGGGCACGCATGCAAGAAGGAAGTTTGAGCTTGATGCAAATGGCTAAAATCTCTTCTGCTTTATATGATTATCAATCCAATAAAAAGTTATTCTATGTACCAATCCTTACATCTCCTACTACCGGTGGGGTGACAGCTAGTTTTGGTATGTTGGGGGATATCATTATTGCTGAACCCAATGCCTACATTGCCTTTGCGGGTAAAAGAGTAATTGAACAAACATTGAATAAAACAGTACCCGACGGTTCACAAGCGGCTGAGTATTTATTCCAGAAGGGCTTATTCGATTTAATCGTACCACGTAATCCTTTAAAAAGCGTTCTGAGTGAGTTATTTCAACTCCACACTTTCTTTCCTTTGAATCAAAATTAAAACATTCAGTTCAATTATTTTGAGCAAACAAGTAATTAGTTTATCTAATTAGTTTATCGGAATCCAAGTAAAAATTAGACGAATGGGGTTTTCTTTGTTGACATAAGATCTAATTGTATAAAGAATCAAAAGTCACATCAAATTGAAAATCCGTCCCCTTTTCTATATTCATTATTATTTATCAACAAGATAAAAGATGAAATTCTTATTTTCGTAAAGTAAAAAAAAAAAAAAAAAAAAGATCTTCTTCTCGTCATATATAATTCAAATCTATTAAATATAGAATTTTTTATCTTTCTATATCTTACGATAATCCTATTTTGACTAAGAATCCCTACTGGATGGGATTCTAACAAACCCTTCAATATAATTCAATATAAATAGAATCTAACTAAGTAGAATCTAATTCATTTTTAATAAGCTTTTTGCTTAATAAATGAAATTCGAAGACAAGAGCAAAAAATGAAGAAAAAAATATCTCATCCATATCCTTTCAAATCCTTCATGTAGAAAGATAAAAAACTACATTATATACTCACTTAGATAGATACTTATATCTATATAATAATAATAATTCTCAAATTATAATAAGTAAGATATCCTTATATATAATAAGATATATAATAAGATAGATAATAAGATATCTTTATATTCTAAATTGATATTATAAATAATAAATATAAAATCTAAATAATAATAACAGGTACAAATAGTCAATCGAGGTACCCATTCTATGACAACTCTTAACTTTCCCTCTATTTTGGTCCCTTTAGTAGGCCTAGTATTTCCGGCAATCGCAATGGCTTCTTTATTTCTTCATGTTCAAAAAAACAAGATTGTTTAGAGCCGATGGCACAAAATCTCATCTATTTTTTTTACGTTTGTATCATAACACAGATATCCTTTAGCAAAATATGGTATAAGCGGCTTCCGCCGAAAAATTCTTATGTCTCCAGAAAATGCTATATTTTAGCTATTTTCAAATAAACCCGAATCGGCGGATGGCTGAGCTGTAAAGCCGGTCTATCTATATGTATGTGGCTATCTTTAGTGAGTGATACGAAGGGTATGTTATTAGTTTAGATCTAACCAATTTAATGAATTACTCCTAAAGGTTCACATCAAACTAGTTCAAACTAGTGCTAGTTGATGCGAGTTACTTCGGAAACAAACAGACTAAAGTCAAATTCATTTGGGGTATTCTCTCAATTCCAAAAAAGCAACGGGATCAAGTATGAGTTGTCGATCAGAACATATATGGATAGAACCTATAAAGGGGGCTCGAAAAATAAGTAATTTATGCTGGGCTATTATCCTTTTTTTAGGTTCATTAGGATTCTTGGTGGTTGGAACCTCGAGTTATCTTGGTAGAAATTTGATATCTTTCTTTCCGTCTCAGCAAATCGTTTTTTTTCCACAAGGAATTGTGATGTCTTTCTATGGGATCGCGGGTCTTTTTATTAGCTCCTATTTGTGGTGCACAATTTCGTGGAATGTAGGTAGTGGTTATGATCGATTTGATATAAAAGACGGAATAGTGTGTATCTTTCGTTGGGGATTTCCTGGAAAAAATCGTCGGGTCTTCCTCCGATTTCTTATAAAAGATATTCAATCCGTCAGAATAGAAGTTAAAGAGGGTATTTATGCTCGGCGTGTCCTTTATATGGATATAAGAGGCCAGGGAGCCATTCCATTGACTCGTACTGATGAGAATTTTACTCCACGGGAAATGGAACAAAAAGCTGCGGAATTGGCCTATTTCTTGCGTGTACCAATTGAAGTATTTTAATTTGAAGTTATTTTACCGAGAAATGAATGCTTTCTCAGCAGGAGGGCAAAAATGCAAGAATCCTCTTTTTCTAGAACATAACTTAATTGATGTTTCTTCAGAACATTCATTCGAGTTAAAGCAGACTATATGGAACAAGTATAAAAAAAACTCTTTGGGGTATCTTTTATATGTATCGATATATACACAACTCAATTAAATAAAAAATGAATAAAAAATCGAAATATCTCATAATAAACCATTTCGAAATAAGGAAATATCCCCCCTTTTGACTTGCTTTTTACTTGTTGGAATTGAGACTTTATATTCAGATAGATAATATCTTGTCATTTTTTCGACGCTTCTTTTTGTGCTCCTTAATGACCAAAAAATTGGATCTCTTATAATGATAACTAGCCAATTTCTTTCTGTCGTTTTTTGCCACCCTTTTTTCATTTCACAAGATTCTTCAGAAAATTCCCTCAATTCTTCTATCCCTGACTACTCATAGTCAGTTAAATTTTTTAGAAATCTTAGCTATTTTTATCTAATGATAGAAAAGGAGTTCTTTCGTATCAAAATATTAAAAATATTTATATTCATTATTGAAATTGAATATTGAATTTTAGATTGAATTTTCGGGGCATTCATCGAAAGGAGATATGTGCTTCGAATTTTACTTTCGAATTTTACTATAGGGAAACAATACTTTTTTATTCTTTATTATTTATTCATTCGAATTTTTCGTCTATTTCTGTCTTTTTTTCTAGATTCAAGGCCTAAGAAATCACAAATCAAAAATAGTGAATAGATTCATAGGTTCGATAACTTGTAATAGAACTGATGCGTGAGAGAAATATTAGATTACATAGAGTCGACGAATGAGATGGGTTCATTAACAATTCACAGATGAAAAAATGGCAAAAAAGAAAGCATTCACTCCTCTTTTATATCTTGCATCTATAGTATTTTTGCCCTGGTGGATTTCTCTCTTATTTCAAAAAAGTCTGGAATCGTGGGTTACTTATTGGTGGAATCCTAGTCAATCCGAAACTTTTTTGAATGATATTGAAGAAAAGAGTATTTTAGAAAAATTCATAGAATTAAAGGAACTCCTCTTCTTAGAAGAAATGATCAAGGAATACTCGGAGACACATCTACAAAACCTTCGTATAGGAATTCACAAAGAAACAATCCAATTAATCAAGATACACAATGAGGGTCGTATTCATACGATTTTGCACTTCTCGACAAATATAATATGTTTCATTATTCTAAGTGGTTATTCTATTTTGGGTAATAAAGAACTTGTTATTCTTAACTCTTGGGCTCAGGAATTCCTATATAACTTAAGTGACACAATAAAAGCTTTTTCTCTTCTTTTATTAACCGATTTATGTATTGGATTTCATTCGCCCCATGGTTGGGAATTGATGATTGGCTTTGTCTACAAGGATTTTGGATTTGTTCATAATGATCAAATTATATCTGGCCTTGTTTCAACTTTTCCAGTCATTCTAGATACAATTTTCAAATATTGGATTTTCCGTTATTTAAATCGCGTATCTCCGTCACTTGTAGTGATTTATCATTCAATGAATGACTAAAAAATAGTCTACTTAATCCAATTATAATGTTTCTTACTTTGCAGTTGTACATAAGCAAAACATTGAAAATTGCTTTCTATTTCTACCCATCCCGGAGATTCATCCTATATTCCTATATATTAATCGAGTCAAATTATTCCAGTAAATAACAGAATCGTGGATAGGAAACTCCATTAGTGACCTACCCCAATTTATTGTAGAAATTTTCGGGATCAATGATTGGACCATGCAAACTAGAAATAATTTTTCTTGGATAAAGGAACAGATTACTCGATCTATTTCCGTATCGCTCATGATATATATAATAACTCGTACACCCATTTCAAATGCATATCCCATTTTTGCACAGCAGGGTTATGAAAATCCACGAGAAGCGACTGGACGTATTGTATGCGCCAATTGCCATTTAGCTAATAAACCGGTGGATATTGAGGTTCCGCAAGCGATACTTCCCGATACTGTATTTGAAGCAGTTGTTCGAATTCCTTATGATACGCAACTGAAACAAGTTCTTGCTAATGGTAAAAAAGGGGCTTTGAATGTAGGGGCTGTTCTTATTTTACCAGAGGGTTTTGAATTAGCCCCTCCCGATCGTATTTCCCCCGAGATAAAAGAAAAGATGGGTAATCTGTCTTTTCAGAGCTATCGCCCCAATCAAAAAAATATTCTTGTCATAGGCCCTGTTCCTGGTCAGAAATATAGTGAAATGACCTTTCCTATTCTTTCCCCGGACCCCGCTACTAAGAAAGACGTTCACTTCTTAAAATA